AGAATCCCGACCACGATCGTTACATGGATGATACTCAGTATACTTGGAATAATCACATTAATAGTTGCATTGACAGTTATCTTCAGTCCCAAATCTGTATTGATAGTTACATTGTAAGTGGTAGTGACAATTCCAGTAACAATTACATTTCTAGTTCCATTTGTGGTAAAAGTGGAAATAGTAGTCAAAACGAGGATACCAGAACGAGTGATCAAACTATACCAGAAAGTTCTACTAATCTGGGTGTAACTCAACAATACCGGCATTTGTGGGTTCAATGCGAAAATTGTTATGGATTAAATTATAAGAAATTTTTTAAATCAAAGATGCATCTTTGTGAACAATGTGGATATCATTTGAAAATGAGTAGTTCAGATAGAATCGAACTTTTGATCGATCCGGGCACTTGGGAGCCTATGGATGAAGACATGGTCTCTCTGGATCCCATTGAATTTCATTCGGAGGAGGAGCCTTATAAAAATCGTATCGATTCTTATCAAAGAAAGACAGGATTAACCGAGGCTGTTCAAACAGGCAGAGGGCAACTAAACGGTATTACCGTAGCAATTGGGGTTATGGATTTTCAGTTTATGGGGGGTAGTATGGGATCCGTAGTCGGGGAGAAAATTACCCGTTTGATTGAATACGCTACTAAAGAATTTCTACCTCTTATTATAGTGTGTGCTTCCGGAGGGGCACGCATGCAAGAAGGAAGTTTGAGCTTGATGCAAATGGCTAAAATATCTTCTGCTTTATATGATTATCAATCAAATAAAAAGTTATTCTATGTACCAATTCTTACATCTCCTACTACCGGTGGGGTGACAGCTAGTTTTGGTATGTTGGGGGATATCATTATTGCCGAACCCAATGCCTACATTGCCTTTGCGGGTAAAAGAGTAATTGAACAAACATTGAATAAAACAGTACCCGAGGGTTCACAAGCGGCCGAGTATTTATTCCAGAAGGGCTTATTCGATCTAATCGTACCACGTAATCCTTTAAAAAGCGTTCTGAGTGAGTTATTTCAACTACACACTTTCTTTCCTTTGAATGAAAATTAGAACATTAAGTTCAATTATTTTGAGCAAACAAGTAATTAGTTTATCGGAATCCAAGTTAAAATTAGACGAATGGGGTTTTCTTTGTTGACATAAGATCTAATTATATAAAGAATCAAAAGTCACAGAAAATCCGCCCCTTTTTCTATATTCCTGATTATTGATCAAGAAGCCTCTATTAACAAGATAAAAGATGAAATTCTTATTTTCGTGAAATTAGGCAAATCAAAAAAATATACTCTTCTCGTCATATATAATGAAAATCTATAAAATATAGAATTTTTTATTTTTCTATATCTTACGATAATCCTATTTTGACTAAGAATCCCTGATGGATGGGATTCTAACAAACCCTTCAATATATTCAATATAATTATAAATATAAATAGAATCTAATTAATTTTTAAGAAACTTTTTGCTTAGTAAATGAAATTCGAAGACAAGAGCAAAAAATGAAGAAAATAATATCTCATCCATATCCTTTCAAATCTTTCATGTAGAAAGATGAAAAACTACATTATATACTCACTTAGATAGATACTTATATTTATACTTAATAGCTATTAAGTAATAATAATAATTCCAATTTAGAATTATCAAATTATAATAAGATATCTTTATATATAATAAGATATCTTTATATTATAAATAATAAATATAAAATATAAATAATAATAACAGGTACAAATAGTAAATCGAGGTACCCATTCTATGACAACTCTTAACTTTCCCTCTGTTTTGGTGCCTTTAGTAGGCCTAGTATTTCCGGCAATCGCAATGGCTTCTTTATTTCTTTATGTTCAAAAAAACAAGATTGTTTAGAGCCGATGGCACAAAATCTCATCTATTTTTTTTTCAAAACTGACGCTTGTATCATAACACAGATATCTATTTAGCAAAATATGGTATAAGCGGCTTCCGCTGAAAAACTCTTATGTCTCCAGAAAATGCTATAGGGATCAATGGATTCTAGCTATTTTCAAATAGACCCGAATCGACGGATAGCTGAACTGTAAAGTTGGTCTATCTATATCTATTTGGCTATCTTTAGTGAGATCATACGAAGGGTATGTTATTAGTTTATAGTTTAGATCTAACGAATTTAATGAATTACTCCTAAAGGATCACATCAAACTAGTGCTAGTTGATGCGAGTTACTTCGGAAAAAAAAGGACTAAAGTCAAATTCATTTGGGGTATTCTCTCAATTCAAAAAAAATCAACTGGATCAAGTATGAGTTGTCGATCAGAACATATATGGATAGAACCTATAACGGGGGCTCGAAAAACAAGTAATTTCTGCTGGGCTGTTATCCTTTTTTTAGGTTCATTAGGATTCTTGTTGGTTGGAACCTCGAGTTATCTTGGTAGAAATTTGATATCTTTATTTCCGTCTCAGGAAATAGTTTTTTTTCCACAAGGAATTGTGATGTCTTTCTA